GAACCAAAAATAGATACATTTAATAGAAAATCATTCTCAATAAAAATTTCTTATTTTTTGAACTTAGTTAATGAATTTGCTTTTAAGTTAATTAATGAATTGGAATTTACTGGAAAATCACTATCAAATTTCATTTTTAAAGAGCTCTCTTTATTTCCAGATCACAAAAAAGATCCAGATCACAAAAACGAAAAAATCGATTTAGAAGATCGAATACAAATTTTAGACTCTTTATTCACTCAAGTAATAATCGATTTTCAGAAGAAAAAAATTAAAAACATAAATAACATAACAAACTGGGAACAAAAAGAGCGCGAAGAAGTCTACCTACGGAATCTTCAAATATACTGGAGACCACAAAAACTTGTAGAGGTTTTTATCAATAATGATGATGAAAAATCACCTCTCACAGCGGGCATTCTTCGTCAAGGAGAGCCAATATCTATACTAGAATATATAGAGCCCGGCCCGTTCTTCTACGGGACGCGATCTTTACCAGGAAACGCGTCGATAATTAAAAGGCGCAAATCGTCTATTGCTCCATTGTATCAACCGCATTTTCATAGTCTTCTCTTCTTGGAGAGAACAGACGATCTTCTTGCTTTCCTTTTTAGCATTTTTTATTTTATTTCCGACCAGATAAAAATCACGTTGGCAACTAAAAAAGTAGGATTCCAAATTCCAGGTTTGACTTTAAAAAAAACTCAAGAAAAGAAAACAAAAGAAAGGGAGAGAAAGGAAAAGAAAGAAGAAGCAATTAAAGAAAGAATAAGAGAAGAAGATTTAAAAGAACAAATCAAGGAAGGCGAACGACAAGAAGCCATCATGGCAGAAGACGCCCGACTACACGTAATCGAAACTTGGGAAAGGGATTGGGAAGTTCAAACAATGAGAACTTTTTTGTTATTATTCCAATGTTTTTTTAGAAGATGGATTCTAGTACCTTCATTAATAATAGTGAAAAACATCATTCGGATACTCTTATTCCAAACTCCCGAATGGGAGCAGGATATCCGATATTGGAAAAGAGAAATCTATTATTTCTGCAGTTATGAAGGAACTCCAGTATCAGAAACAGAATTGCCGAAAGAATGGTTAGAGGAAGGTCTTCAAATAAAAATCCTATTTCCCTTTCATCTAAAACCTTGGCATAGATCTAAACCTAAATGGCATAGATTGAAACCTAAACGGCATAGATTGAAATCGAAATCAAAATGGCTCCAAAAATGGAAGAAATTGAAAGATTTTTTCAAAAAGCAAAAGAAAAGGAAAAAGCAAAAGAAAAGGAAAAAGCAAAAGAAAAGGGAAAACCGAGATTTTTTTGATTCTTGTTATTTAACAACTCTGGGATTGGAAAGTGAAATCCCTTTTGGTCCTCCACGATCAATGGTTCCCCTTTTAGAAGAGGGGTTTAGAAAAAAAATTTGGAAACAACTAAAAAAAAAACTTCGAAAATGGAAAAAGACTTATTCTCTAGCTATAACAATTTTCAAAGAGAGAAGAAAGGTATTTCTATATTTTTCAGGAAAAAGAAGAATGAACGGGTTCATCAAAAGCATTTTCTATTTAAACAAAATAAAAAGGAAATTTTTCAAACCAAGAAAAAATTCAAAGAGTAAAATTGGATTTCTAGAAGAATCTAGATTGAATGAAACTCAAACCGAAAAAGATTGGATAATCAAGAATTTGGCGATTGACAAAATATCCACTCCAATTCAACCTATGGATTTACTAAATTATTCACTAACAAGAAACGAAAGAAGCCTGCAAATTTGGAGTAACAAAACAAAGACAATCAGAAATGAAATAGAAAAATTTAAAACAGAAGAAGCAAATCAAAAAAGATTTCGAAATTCAGAGAGAAATATTAGCCCTAACAAACTAGATTCTAATATTCAAAAATTAAAATCAATTTTACTTATATTAAGAAAAAAAAATGTTCGACTAATACACAAATCATATTCTTTTATCAAAATTTGGATTGAAAGGATATATATCGATAGACTTTTAGCTCTCACTAAGATTGTGAGGATCCGTATACAGGTTTTTCTTGAATTAACAAGAAAAATTATTTCAACAAGCAAAATTATTCCAAAAATTATTAATAAATACATCTTTATTAAAAAATACATCTACAATAAGAAAAAAAATGAGAAAAAAATGGATAAAACAAATCAAAATGCAATTCGTTTTATGGATTTGCTAGAAAAGATTAAAAGTAATAATAGCAATTTAGAGATTTTTTATGATGTAAGTTCCTTCTCACAAGAATATGTATTTTTCAAATTACAAAAAATACAAATTAGTAACTTCTACAAAAATGAAAAAAAAGATTTTTTGGAAGGGTTATTTCCGTCTAAATTAAAAGATATAAACTTTAGAGATTCTGTAACGAATCAATGGAAAACCTGGTTAAGGAGCCATTATCCATATAAATCCAATTTCTTTCAAATTAAATGGTCTGAATTAATGCCACAAAAATGGCGAAATCGAGTCAATCAACAGCGCACAGTTCAAAATAAAGATTTAAACAAATCGAATTTCTCTGAATTCGATTTATTACTGAGAGTAAAAGATAATTATAAAAAACACACCAGATATAATCTTTTCTCACATAAATGCATTAATTATCACGACGATAAGAAAAAAATTGGTTTTAATTACAAAACCGATAAAATGAAAAGGGAATTCATTCATATCTTAAGAGGTACACCTTCGATAGGTATACCTAACTCTAATTTCACTAATGATCCAGAATTAGAGAAGATTCACGATTATACAGAACCAGAGGACTTAGTAGATTATCTAGAATCAATGGAGATTCGCGATTCTAGAGAATCAGAGAACGTTCCAGATTTTCTAGATTCAGGGAATCTTCTCTATTTTCTAGAAAAACGGAATTTTTCCGATTATAGCGAATCAGAGGCTCTTTTCGATATGGAGAAAAGCCCGAAGAGAAAATATTTAGATTGGAGAATTTTCAATTTGAGTCTTAGAAACAAGGAAGAAATGGAATTCTGGATTAATATTAGCAAAAACAAAAAAAATACTGAAACTGAGAGTAAGAGTAATAAATATCAAATAATTGAGAAAGAAAGTGACAAACATCTTCTTTTTCCTACGCTTGTCAAAAGAGGTCACGAAGTAGTAGTAAGACACCCACCTGAATTAGATTGGATGGGAATGAATGACGAAATTGTAAACTGTCTCGTATCAAATTATGAATTGGGGTTCCTTTTTCCCAAATTCGAGAAACTTTACAACGTATATAAGAGAAGACCGTGGGTAATACCAATCCAATTACTTCTTTTAAATTCTAATCAAAATCGATCTAAGGAACTAGCGAATCTTAAATCACTTCTCGCAAAGAAAAAGAAATCTTATGTGAATGTGAGACCAGGTCGCCACCGAAAGAACGGGCAATTAAGACCGCTGGAGATTGAGGAGGAAGAGCAGCAACAACAAATTTCGTGGAATATGCAAACATATACTTACCTGGTCAAAAATAATACCATGTTTCAAAAGGAAACAATAAACAAAACAAAATGGGTTAGATCCCTTATTCGACGAACAGAATTGAATCTGGATATTTTTCCGGGCAAAACGATGGGTGCGCTGTCAAGTTTCAGATTGACCAAAAGAGGAAAATGGATTGTCGAGATTCCGCGCATGTCGTCAACACATATGACTGGAAAATTGATTATGTATCAAACCATAGCAAGTTTATTGGTTCATAAGAGCAAACAACAAATTAATCAAGGATGCGGAGAAAAAAGCTATATTAATAAAGAAAATTTTCTCAAATCTATTGAAAGACTTAAAAGTCTAATTGGATTTCGAAAGAAAAAAGATTTCCTTGTTCCTGAAAATATTTTATCCACTCGAAGTCGTAGAGAGTTGAGAATTCTAATCTCTTTGAATTCAAAAAAAGAAAATGATATTCATATGAATACAGAACTTTTCAAAAGTAATAATATAAAAAACTGTAGCCGCTTTAACATTATAGAAAAAAGTAAATATTTTGATAGAGAGAAAAAGAAACTACTTCAATTCAAACTTTTTCTTTGGCCCAATTTTCGATTCGAAGATTTAGCTTGTATGAACCGCTTTTGGTTTAATACAAATAATTCCAGTCGGTTCAGTATGTTAAGGATACGTATATATCCACAATTGAAAATGAAATAAAGGTACGTTTGTCATATATATATATTCTATAGCATATCTGATCTAATATAGGAAAACTAGGATATAGAGGAAAACAAGGATATAGACACATTCCTTGTTTTCCATTCTATATTCTATTCTGATACCTGGAATTCGATTGCCTATCAATTATATCTAGAAAGGAAGCCATGGAATTTACTTTGAGATACAAAATTTTCACTTTTGTAAGTGAAGAGATATACTATCCTTTTTTATTTCTAGCCAACAAAAAAAAAAAAAATTGGATTAATTAATAAGAAATTCTATTTGACAGAATTCGGAATTGCTAACGAATTGAAGATTTTTGTGTATAAAAAGAAAAATGAATTGACATTCTTATTTTTTATTCTTATTCCATTTTTTGTTATTATTCCTGATCAATAAAACGATTTTAAAAATGGGCGGTAGGAGGAGGATTTCATTTTATGGTAAAAAATTCACTCATCTTTATTTCACAAGAAAACAAAGAGAAAAACCCAGGATCCGTTGAATTTCAAATAGTAAGCTTTACTAATAAGATACGAAAACTTATTCCACATTTTGAATTGCATAGAAAAGACTATTTATCTCAAAGAGGTTTGCGGAAAATTCTAGAAAAACGCCAACGACTACTATCTTATTTGGAAAAGAAAAACGCACTACGTTATAAAAAATTAATTAGCCAGTTGGATATTCGGGAGTCAAAAACGCGGTAATTTGAAATTGAATTATTTGATTTATTCGATCTTGAATTTTGATGAATTGATTTTCGTCTTCAGCAATTCATAGAAGAATGAATCGAGGAAATCACTATGAATGTACCAGCTAAAAGAAAAGATTTTATGATAGTCAATATGGGCCCCCATCACCCATCAATGCATGGTGTTCTTCGACTCATCCTTACTCTAGACGGTGAAGATGTTATTGACTGTGAGCCAATATTAGGTTATTTACACAGAGGAATGGAAAAAATTGCGGAAAACCGAACAATTATACAATATTTGCCTTATGTAACACGTTGGGATTATTTAGCTACTATGTTCGCAGAAGCAATAACAGTAAATGGGCCAGAACATATTGGAAATATTCAAGTACCTAAAAGAGCCAGCTATCTCAGAGTAATTATGTTAGAGTTGAGTCGTATAGCTTCTCATCTGTTATGGCTTGGCCCTTTTATGGCGGATATTGGTGCACAAACTCCTTTTTTCTATATTTTTAGAGTAGTAATTTGGTTTTCTATTAAAAAAAAAAAAAAAAGAATATTAGACAGAGTTCAAATTAATAAAATAGTAAATTAAAAAAAAGAAATATTAATACATAAAAAAAATAAACTAAGAGATAAGAAGAGATACGGCCGCCTCCTACATATTTGATACCTTCCGCTATAAAGAAACTCATAACGCCGACCCCATTGGTAATTCCATCAATTACTCGTCTATCAAAAAACAGAGTAAATTCTACAAATTCTCTTATACCTTTAGTTAAAGATCGTGCATAAAAAGTATCTATGTAACCACGATTATAGGACCAATCATATATCATGTTTATTGTTTTATCCCAAAAAATTCTTTTAGGACCCTTTTTGGCGAACAAATTGAGGAACTTAAAATTTTGTAAGGATGAATAAACCGGCTTATATAAAGAAAAGGCTATAAATATTCCAAAAAAAGCTACACTAATCGAAAAAGTTGCCTTTGTTACAAATTCATAAAAATCCGCAGAATTTTTTCCATTCTGATGCAAAAGGTTTAAAGATGGACTTAATAGTTTAGATAATATATCTAAACCCATCCCTTCTTGGTTAAATTGATTAAAAGGAATTCCTATTGCTCCAATAAACAAAGTAAATAGTCCTAAAACTAACATTGGAAATAACATAGTATTATCTGATTCTTGCGGATAGGAAAAAATCCTTTTAGTTCCAAAATGATTAATAACAAAAGGGCGCGTCATCTTTTTTACAGTACCATCAATTTGATATCTTTTCTTACAAAAAAAAGAAGTCCGTTCACTATTTCTCATTGGTAATAAAGCTAATAAACGCATTTTTTTTTTGAACATTTTTGATTCTCCTTTACCCCATACAGATAGTGAATAGAGCGCACTGTTTTTTTTACCGCTGTAATTTGTAAAATGAACATTGAAATGCCCCCCAAAAATAAGTAAATAAACCCGAAACATATAAAAGGCAGTGAATCCCGCTGTGGAACAAGCTATTATTGCAAAAAAAGGTGAATACAACCAACTATCATAAAGAATTTCATCTTTAGACCAAAAACAGGCGAGGGGTGGAATACCGCAAATAGAAAGAGTTCCTAATAAAAAAACGGTTTTTGTAATTGGAACACGTTTTGTTAAACCCCCCATAAGAATCATATTTTGGCTCTTATCTGGGGAATAGCCAACAATAGTTTCCATTGAATGAATAACGGACCCAGATCCTAAAAACAACAAGGCTTTCGAATATGCATGAGTAATCAAATGAAATAAAGCGGCTCGATAAGACCCCATACCTAAAGCTAACATCGTATAACCCAATTGAGACATTGTTGAATAGGCTAAACTTCTTTTAATATCTTTGTGAGCAAGAGCTAAAGTAGCTCCTAAAAGTACTGTTATTATCCCTATCAAAGTTATTACATTCATTATGTAAGGTATGACTACGAAAAGAGGAAGAAGTCGAGCTACAAGAAAAATTCCCGCGGCTACCATAGTAGCCGCGTGTATCAGAGCCGAAATAGGGGTAGGTCCTTCCATGGCATCTGGTAACCATACATGAAAGGGGAATTGCGCGGATTTTGAAATTGCACCGGAAAATAATAGGAAGGCGCACAAAGTAAAAAAGAAAAGGTAAACTTCATTATCATTATTCGAAATTAAGTTATTGAATATTTCAAACAAATCCTGAAATTCGAAACTGCCCGTTATCCAATAAAGACCTAAAATTCCTAATAATAAACCAAAATCGCCTACACGATTAGTTACAAACGCCCTTTGACAAGCATTGGACGCAATCGGTCGTGTGAACCAAAACCCTATTAATAGATACGAACACATTCCAACTAATTCCCAAAAAATATAGATTTGTATTAAATTCGAACTAGTAACTAATCCCAACATTGAAGTATTGAAAAAGCTCATATAAGCGAAAAATCTTAAATAGCCTTGATCATAAGACATATAACTATCACTATAAATAAGGACAAAAATTCCAACCGTAGTAATTAATATTAACAAAATTGAAGTAAGTGAGTCGATCAAATATCCAAACTCTAAAGAAAAATCATTGTTGATGGTCCACGACCATATATATTGATAGATAGAACTGCTATTTATTTGCTGAATAGACAGATTGGTCGAAAAAATCAAAACTATACTTAACAATAAAATACTTGAAAAAGCCCACATACGACGAAGTTTTTTTGTTGACTCCGGGAAAAGTAGGAGTCCCATTCCTATTAACATAGGCACCGGAAGTGTAACGAAAGGTATAATCCATGAATATTGATATCTATGTTCCATAAAAAAATCTCATTATTCTTAATTATTCTGAATCTTTTTCCAAATACTTCATATATTCAAATTACTTCATATATTCAAATTAAGAAGTTTGAATTGGTCAAATGATATCACAAAGATACTAGTGAAAATAGAAAAAATACCTATTCTAAAATGAAAATTGCATTTATTTTTATGAATTGAAATAATTTATAAAAATTTCTATACATAGAAATACATATAGAAAGAATGCAGAATTTTATCAAAAGTAGTACTCAATTTTTATTTGAATTTGAATCAGAATGATAAAAAAAGAGATTTTTTTTATCAGATCCTTACTGAATTCCATTAAAGAAAAAATTTTTGATTAATGTAGTATGATGAAAAAGGATAGAAATCGAAACGGAAAAATAAAAAAAAAAAAATAAAAAAAAAGGGGGCACACTTTTTTATGAAGATGAAGAGAATCTCATCTCATATAAAGACTAACTAAAAAGATAGAAAAAATAAAGAATGACTTTTTTTCACATTTAACAATAGATGTCTTTCACATCCATATAGACTATTAATTACCTTCTTTTTTTTTAATGTCAGTTCCAAAAAATGCACTAAAATATCAAAAAAGCATATTCGAAAAAATATTTTGAAAAGAAAGGGATCTTGGGCAGCGTTGAAAGCTTTTTCCTTAGCAAAATCCCTTTCTACTGGTAATTAAAAAAGTTTTTTTGTGCGACAAATAAAAAAGAAAAACCTGGGCTAATTCAACTCGACTTGATATGAGAAAAAGTATAATTTCGTTTATCATTTTGAATTTCGAATATCTAATAGAAAATAGAAACTAATAATATAGATAAAATTTTCATTCTTTAATGCTTGGAGCTAATCAATATCAAATAAAAAATGGAACTCTTTTCACTTTATAATAATAATAAGAATTCCCTTTTTTTTATTTCTTTCTGAATTTTCAATACTTTTTTTGAAAATATAAAAAATAGGAACAAAAAAAACAAAGAGAAGACACAAAATGTAACTAAGTTACATTTTTTTTAGGGTATTTTATCATTTTGGAGATGGGGATTCTGATTTTCCCCATCGACCCACTTGCCAGAATCATAAAAAATTTTAACAATAATAAATAAAGAGAAAAAATAAAAAAATTAAGAAGTTTTTTATTTTTATTTAAACTTTGAATGGAAAATTGAATAGAAAAGGGCAAATCTAAGGTCTTTAGTAAAAATCAATCCCTTCTTAAAAAGAATTGAAAAAATTTCAAACTGATTTTAGAACTTTTTAACAATTATTATTTGAAATAACTATAGAAAATGGAATCCACCTTTTTTTTTCTTTCAACTCAATTAAGAAAAAAAGCACCTTCCACTTTTAGGTAGATCAAACTGTGTAAATTTTGAAAAATCTCGTTTAGATCATGATCATATGCTTGGGCCGAACATTGTATCAAGCTATATATATTGAATTGGTCAATCTTTTTGGACAGAACTCAAAACTCTTTTTTTTTATATACCCAGAGATCAATACCTAATTGGTTTAAAAAATCCTAACAAAAGTTCTCTACACAATGAAATTCTAACGAGTAATACAAAAAAATATTTCAAGAAATCCTTACAATGTATCACTAAAATTGGAATTTCAAATTCTATTTTTTTTTTTTCATTAATTTGATTGACCTAAAAAATATTCTATTGAATTGAGCCCTTTAAGTTTGACGATTGAATCAAACTAGGTTATTATGATTTTTAGCAAGCCGCTATGGTGAAATCGGTAGACACGCTGCTCTTAGGAAGCAGTGCGAGAGCATCTCGGTTCGAGTCCGAGTAGCGGCATAACGTCTTTTAATTTTCAAAAGGATACAACAAATCGTATAATAAATCGAATTCCCGATTTAAATTCCTTATGTATAATTAAGGTAGCTTTCTCCTTTTTACATTTTTTATGATATTTTCGACTTTAGAACATATATTAACTCATATATCTTTTTCGGTTGTTTCAATTGTAATTCTAATTCATTTGATAATTTTATTAGTCGATGAATTCATCGAACTATATGATTCGTCAGAAAAGGGTATGATAATTACTTTTTTCTGTATAACAGGATTATTAATTACTCGTTGGATTTATTTGAAACATTTACCAATAAGTGATTTATATGAATCATTAATATTCCTTTCTTGGGGTTTCTCCATTATTCATAGGGTTCCTTATTTTAAAAAACATCAAAATTTATTAGGCGTAATCACCGCACCAAGTACTTTTGTTACCCAAAGCTTTGCGACTTCGGGGTTTTTAACCGATATGCACCAATCCGAAATCTTAGTACCCGCTCTCCAATCCCAGTGGTTAATGATGCACGTAAGTATGATGATATTGGGCTATGCAGCTCTTTTATGTGGATCATTATTATCAGTAGCACTTCTAGTAATTCGATTTCGAAAAGTCATAAGAATTATTGAAAAGAGCAAAAATTTCTTAAAAAATTCATTTTCCTTAGGCGAGATCCAATACATGACGGAAAGGGGCAATTTTTTAAGAAATATTTCTTTTTTTCCTTTTAGGAATTATTACAGGTTTCAGTTGATTCAACAATTGGATAATTGGAGTTATCGTATTCTTAGTATAGGGTTTATCTTTTTAACCATAGGTATCCTTTCAGGAGCAGTCTGGGCTAATGAAACATGGGGGTCCTATTGGAATTGGGACCCAAAGGAAACTTGGGCATTTATTACTTGGGTCATATTTGCAATTTATTTGCATACTCGAACAAATAAAAATTTGGAAGGTTTTAGTTCTGCAATTGTTGCTTCTATAGGCTTTCTTATAATCTGGATATGCTATTTTGGGGTTAATTTATTGGGAATAGGACTACATAGTTATGGTTCATTTACATTAACATCCAATTGAATTGAAAAAAAAAGTATTGACGAATAAAATCATAAGACAACCCAGCCTATATTATTAGAATATTATATATTTTTATACTATTCTAATATATATATATAAGAAACTTCAGTTAAGTGGTTGAGAACCTTTTGAATCACTATATTACTTGATTCAAAAAGTTCTCACAAATGTCAAAGATATTTGGTTGTAATTCTTCTTTTTTTTTTAACTTCTAATCCAAAAAAAATTATCAAATTACCAAAAGCTTTTTTTCATTATATAATGATTTTTCTTTTTTTTTTTATAAAGATAAAGAATCCTTTTTTTGTGATTTTTTGTTTTATTTTTAATAACTACCTATTAAAATAATTAGATAGAATAGTACTAACCTTCTCAACTGCTAATGAGAAAACGAAATCCGGAAAAACCCCAATACCTATTACTGGTAAAAGTAGACATATCGAAACAAAAAATTCCCGTGGCCCAGAATCAAAAAAATACGAGTTTGCAGCATCAAACAGCTTGTATCCATAGAACATTTGGCGTAACATAGATAATAAATAAATAGGAGTCAATATCATTCCAACTGCCATTACAAAAGTAATTAGTATTTTTGGCATTAAAAGATATTTTTGGCCGGTAATTATTCCAAAAAAGACTATTAATTCCGCAACAAAACCACTCATGCCCGGTAATGCAAGGGAAGCTAGTGATAAAACACTGAACATCGTGAATATTTTTGGCATTAGGGTAGCCATTCCGCCCATTTCGTCAAGATAAACAAGATGTATTCTATCATAACTCGTCCCCGCCAAGAAAAAAAGTGCGGCGCCAATAAATCCATGTGATATTATTTGTAAAACAGCGCCATTGAGTCCCATATCGCTTATAGAGCAAATCCCTATAATTATGAAACCCATATGAGATACAGAGGAATAGGCTATTCTCTTTTTTAAATTTCGTTGACCAGAAGATGTTAAAGCTGCATAGATTATTTGTATTGCGCCTACTATTACCAACCCGGGAGAAAATAAAGAATGGGCGTGGGGGAATAATTCCATATTGATTCGAATCAATCCATATGCTCCCATTTTTAATAAGATTCCAGCCAGGAGCATACAAGTACTATAATGTGCTTCTCCGTGGGTGTTTGGTAACCATGTATGGAAAGGTATAATCGGTGATTTGACAGCAAAAGCAACAAGAAACCCAATATATAATAGTATTTCTAGGCTCACAGGATATGATTGATTGGCTGATTTTTCAAAATTGAATGTTGGTTCATTGAACGCATATAAAGCAATACCCAAGGCTCCCATTAATAAAAAAATGGAACTGCCCGCAGTATACAAAATAAACTTTGTAGCTGAATACAAACGTTTCTTTCCTCCCCACATGGATAGAAGTAGATAAACGGGAATTAATTCTAACTCCCACATAATGAAAAAAAGTAAAAGATCTTGAGAAGAAAATAATCCTACTTGGCCACTATACATCGCTAACATCAGAAAATAAAATAATCGGGAATCCCGAGTAACTGGCCGAGCCGCTAAAGCAGCTAAAGTCGTAATAAATCCTGTCAATAAAATGGGTCCTATCGAGAGTCCATCTATTCCCAATCGCCAATCAAAATCCAAAAAATCGATCCACTTATAATCCTCTGCTAATTGAATTAATGGATCGTCCAATTGGAAAAAATAAGAGAAAGCATAGGTCATTAAAAGAAATTCGAATATACAGATAGAAATAGTATACCACCTAATTATCTTATTTCCTTTATGAGGGAAAAAGATAATTAAGCAACCTGCAGATATTGGTAAAACGACAAATGTTGTTGACCAAGGAAAAGAATTCGTGGTAAAGACAAGATACGCTTGGGCCAGAAAAACCCGTGCTTGAAAACCTAATCGATTCTATCTATTAGGTTTTCAAGCACGGGTTTTTGCCGGTAAACAAAAAATCAAATGGGTTCAAGTGGCTTTTTATGGAAAGGATCAATAAGCTAGACCCATGCTTCGAGTTGTTTCATGCCATAAATAAACTCGTACACTCAGGAAATCCGTTGGACAGGCGGATTCACATCTCTTACAACCGACACAATCTTCTGTTCTTGGCGCGGAAGCTATTTGTTTAGCTTTACATCCGTCCCAAGGTATCATTTCTAATACATCCGTGGGGCAGGCCCGGACACATTGAGTGCACCCTATACATGTATTATAAATTTTTACTGAGTGTGACATTGGATCTATTTTTTTTTTAATGTCATAAATTTTCGACCTAGTAAATTCCTAAATTTGTCATATATTTAGACACCAGATGAATCAATGATTTGCCAGAATTTTTCGATTCAATAGTTCATTCCGCATCGATTCATAAGATAAAGCCAAGATACTTTAATTTTTTCTATTTTCACAAACACGATCAGATACATTACGTATCATAGATACCAATTCCAATTCAAATTAATGAATATGAACATTCTATTTTATATGATCAATATTACTTATCCAACAAATTGGATTGATTAATACGAATTGATTTTCTATTACGATAAATTGAGGAAACGATAGCCGGTCCAATAGCTGCTTCAGCGGCTGCAATAGATATAATAAAAATGGAAAAAATATTTCCTTTTAATTGACGACTATCAAAAAAATCAGAAAATATTACGAAATTCATATTAACAGCATTTAGTATAAGTTCAAGACACATAAGGGCTCTAACCATATTTCGACTCGTAATCAATCCATAGATACCGATAGAAAATAAATAGGCACTGAAAACAAGTACATGTTCGAGCATCATAGACCAACTCCTTATAAATTTCGATTTATTTCAATATAAACAATGAAAAAAAATTCAAGATTAAAAGATTGGATTAACTACAATTAAGAATATTACAAGTACAGAACAAAGACATATATTAGTAATAGGTTGAAAAAAAAGGAGTTATATTATGAATAATCTTCAAATCGAATGAATTGGCGAAAAATATATGTAATAATCTAGAACAGAGTGAAATTTGTATTGTGGTTACTAATTTTACAGATTTATGACTGACGAGCTACAGTAATCGCACCTATCAAAGCAACTAAAAGAATTATTGAAATGAATTCAAACGGAAGAAAAAAATCTGTTAATAAATGAATTCCAATTTGTTGGCCGTTACTTATTAAATCTTGTTCGAGAATCTGGTTTGCTCTTGTAGTCCAAATAATCCCGTACCATGTCGTATCTGAAATACAAGTAATTAATAAAACAAAAATACTTGTAGAAACTAGGGAGGTGACCCCATTTCCAACAGCCCAAAGATTCAAACCTTTTGAATACTCTGGACCATTCATGAACATCACAGTAAATAGAATTAAAACATTTATAGCTCCTACATAAATAAGGAGCTGCGCAGCAGCTACAAAATGAGAATTTGATAAAATATAAAATAAGGATATACAAACAAGAACAAATCCCAAAGAAAAGGCAGAATAAATTGGATTGGTAAGTAATACCACTCCTAGACCTCCGAATATCAGACCTAATCCCAGAAAGACTAAAAGAAAATCATGTATTGGTCCAGATAAATCCATTGTGCGTAAAATACAAGATAAAAAACTTGAATTCTTTTTTCATGACCTTGTTGACCCCGACCAGGAAAAAAGACTATTTAGAATGCTAATAGGTTTTTAATTGAATTCCACCCTAAGGGGTGAAACTTACTGTGGATACAGCTATTGGACTAATTGTACTCTTTCTCGAACAGGTAAATTTGAGACTCTAATTTTGATTTTCAAATAATTATGGATAGAATTAGAACTCTATTATTATAACTCTATTAAGATATTTTAAATCAAAATGAAACCACGATGGAATTCTTACCAATCAATCATCAAATCAATAGTAAGAATTAGGGTTTGTAATTTTTATAGTTATTGACCAAACAAAATGAAAGAAACCTCATTCTATGCTTTTAGATCTATAAGTTTAGATAAAATCTATATATAGATAAATATACAATATATATATATAAATATAGAAATTCTAAATAGAGAAATAGAAAAAATACAGAAATAGAAATCTTAATGTAGTAATTCAAAATTTCTCTTTCTTGAATTAATCTTTATTTAATTAATCTTTAATCATTAATCCATTAAGCAAAGGCAGTTTATCCATTTTTTGGAGGTGAATTCAAAATAGTTCGAATTGTATAATCTTCAATTTCTGACATTGGTAAACGACCTAAATCAATTTGATTATAATTCAATTCGTGACGATTATAAGTGGAAAGCTCATATTCTTCAGTCATTGATAAACAATTTGTTGGGCAATACTCAACACAGTTGCCACAAAATATACAGATTCCGAAATCAATACTGTAATTAAACAACCGCTTTTTTCGAATGTCAGTTTCCAATTTCCAATCAACAACAGGTAGATCTATAGGACATACGCGAACACATACTTCACAAGCAATGCATTTATCAAATTCGAAATGGATTCGACCGCGGAAGCGCTCGGATGTAATTAATTTTTCATAAGGATATTGAATAGTTACCGGTAAACGATTTGCGTGAGATAAGGTAATCATGAAACTTTGACCAATGTACCTTGCAGCTCGTATGGTTTGTTGACCGTAATTAATGAACCCAATTACCATGGGAAGCATATCATGAATTTTTATGAATAATTTTATGTTTGTTTCTTTATCTTGTTTGAGATAAGTCATGAATATAGAAAAGTCTCGCTTTTATAGTGAAAGGAGTTGAAAAGAGGTTGTTAATAATAGATTACCAAGAGAAATAGGTAAAAGAAATTTCCATCCAAGATTTAATAGTTGGTCCATTCTTAGTCTAGGCAAAGTCCATCTTGTTGTGATAGGAATGAATAAAAGCAAATAAGTTTTAACCAATGTAATCAAAATACCTATTGTTATTGTAAAGACTCCGCTTATTTTATTTATTTCAAAAAATTCCGGAACAAATATGTAGGGAATAGAGATATTCCAACCGCCTAAGTAAAGAACTGTTCCAAATAAGGAAGAAACTAATAGGTTTAGATAAGAAGAAAGAAAAAAGAAACCAAATTTGATACCCGAATATTCAGTTTGATAACCTGCTACTAACTCTTCTTCTGCTTCTGGTAAATCAAAAGGTAATCTCTCACATTCTGCCAGGGAAGAAATAAAAAAAATGATAAACCCTACAGGTTGTCTCCACAAATTCCACCCCCAAAAACTATATTTTGATTGTGCCTCAACTATATCAACTGTACTTAAACTGTTAGATAATCATAGTCGATGATAACATCACTGTTACTATCGCTATTCCAGAACCGTACATGAGATTTTCACCTCATACGGCTCCTCGAGGGTCATAAATAAATATAAGGACTAGATGATATTATTTATCTCTACATATTTGTATCTATTTGTAGTATAAATAAGATTAAAATCTATGAAACATTCCCAAATTCGACCAATGAAATTCTGTCTGTTAGAATACTCAAAAAGTACTTCGGAATAAATCTTATCCTTTAAAAATTGTGTTTTTTCTTTCTTTAGCAATAACTTAAACCCTTCAATAAAATACTCGTTGCAGAAATGTCAATATATATTGACACTTTTAGTTTTCAATTACGAAAAAGAATTAGACATTCTATTAGTTTAGTTCATGAATTATGATATGAATTCGATTTCTACGAATATAAATAGATATAAGAAAAAAGAAAAAGAAGAAAAAAATTTTTTCTTTTTTTTTTCGTTTCTATTCTTCTTTCGAAAAAAAAAGGATTCTTTCGTTTTTGATAGTTATTTCTTTAATCGTGCGGTAGGAGCATACTCTGAATCGGAATCTTGGGGAGTACTGCTTTAGCATTTCTACTAATTGAAAGCCCCAATTAATATTCTTTATTATATTATGAAGAAATACCCTATATGGATAATTTCAAAAATCTCGATTACTAATCCTTTGTGTATCTTGGTGTTCCTAACCACGCACCAATTTTTGTTCGATTGTTCGTTTGCATTATAGTAATACTTAGAAATAATAGTCAAAACTCAACGGAGTCCATTTTTTGAACCCGCTTCAAGCTAGGATGACTAATCAACCAATCTTGGGGCAAATGGTCTCATTTTCTTATATGTATTTTTGTATTATTCTTGTACATCAGAAATGAGTCTAAATTTTTTTACTGCAAATTTCAAAGCTGTTTTCTTTCACTCATATAGCTATCCAATTTAGTTCATCAATTCAAATGATGAATAAAAAATGAGAGGATATTCCTTCAAATGATTTCTCTTCTTTATTCCTAAAAAAAGAAAAGAATAGAAAATTTTAATTTCTTAACGAATCGCACGTAGAGATATGGATAATACACAGAGAGTCAATGGTATTTCATAACTAATGGATTGAGCGGCAGCTCGTAGACCGCCTAAAAAGGAATATTTATTATTTGATCCATATCCTGACATAAGAAGTCCAAGGGGAGCAGTGCTTGAAATGGCAATCCATAAAAAAATACCTATATTTAGATCTGCTAAAACGAGGTGATAACTAAAAGGAATTACTGAATAACTTAATAGAGTCGATATAACTGCTATGGCCGGTCCGATACTGAACAAACGAGTATCCCCTCTAGAGGGAAAAAGATTTTCTTTGAAAAGTAGTTTTGTTCCATCCGCTAGAGCTTGAAGAACTCCCAAAGGTCCAGCGTATTCAGGCCCAATACGTTGTTGTATCCCTGCAGATATTTCTCTTTCTAACCACACAATTACTAGTAAGCCTATCGTTACTGCCAATACAAGAGAAAAAATAGGGCCAAGTACCCACACAATTTCATAAGCCTCCTTTAAGGATTCCAATTTTGAAAAGGAATTAATAGCTTGTACTTTTGTTGTATCAATTATCATTTCAACGATCAACTTCTCCCATAATAATATCTATGCTCCCTAATATTGTCATAATATCAGCCAATTTCATTCTTTTAACTAATTGAGGAAGAATTTGCAAATTGATAAAACCCGGTGGACGAATTTTCCATCGCCAAGGAAACTCAGTCTGATCCCCTATCAAAAAAATTCCCAATTCTCCCTTTGGTGCTTCTAATCTTACATAAAGTTCTTGTTTGGTCAATTCAAAAGTGGGAGAAGTTTTTTTACTAATGAATCGGTATTCAAAATTGTTCCATTCTGGATCACTTTTTCTATAAAAATCCAAACGTCTGGTTTCTAAATTTTCATGGCCCCCCCCCGGAATTCCTTCCAAAGCCTGTTGAATAATTTTTATGGATTCAGTCATTTCACCAATTCGGACCAAATAACGAGATAAGGAATCCCCTTCTTTTTGCCATTGGACTTCCCAATCAAATTCATCATAACACTCATAATGATCAATTTTACGAAGATCCCATTGTACTCTAGAAGCTCGTAACATTGGTCCTGACAACCCCCAGTTTATTGCTTCCTCTGCACTAATAATACCCACTCCCTCAACTCGTTTTAAAAAAATAGGATTTCGCGTGATAAGTTTTTGATATTGATCAACTCCTGTTAAAAAATAATCACAAAAATCGAAACATTTATCTAGCCAACCATAAGGTAGATCCGCTGCTACTCCTCCGATACGAAAATAATTATGCATCATTCTCATACCTGTAGCTGCTTCAAATAAATCATATATTAACTCTCTTTCTCTAAAAATATAGAAAAAAGGAGTTTGTGCACCAATATCCGCCATAAAAGGGCCAAGCCATAACAGATGAGAAGCTATACGACTCAACTCTAACATAATTACTCTGAGATAGCTGGCTCTTTTAGGTACTTGAATATTTCCAATATGTTCTGGCCCATTTACTGTTATTGCTTCTGCGAACATAGTAGCTAAATAATCCCAACGTGTTACATAAGGCAAATATTGTATAATTGTTCGGTTTTCCGCAATTTTTTCCATTCCTCTGTGTAAATAACCTAATATTGGCTCACAGTCAATAACATCTTCACCGTCTAGAGTAAGGATGAGTCGAAGAACACCATGCATTGATGGGTGATGGGGGCCCATATTGACTATCATAAAATCTTTTCTTTTAGCTGGTACATTCATAGTGATTTCCTCGATTCATTCTTCTATGAATTGCTGAAGACGAAAATCAATTCATCAAAATTCAAGATCGAATAAATCAAATAATTCAATTTCAAATTACCGCGTTTTTGACTCCCGAATATCCAACTGGCTAATTAATTTTTTATAACGTAGTGCGTTTTTCTTTTCCAAATAAGATAGTAGTCGTTGGCGTTTTTCTAGAATTTTCCGCAAACCTCTTTGAGATAAATAGTCTTTTCTATGCAATTCAAAATGTGGAATAAGTTTTCGTATCTTATTAGTAAAGCTTACTATTTGAAATTCAACGGATCCTGGGTTTTTCTCTTTGTTTTCTTGTGAAATAAAGATGAGTGAATTTTTTACCATAAAATGAAATCCTCCTCCTACCGCCCATTTTTAAAATCGTTTTATTGATCAGGAATAATAACAAAAAATGGAATAAGAATAAAAAATAAGAATGTCAATTCATTTTTCTTTTTATACACAAAAATCTTCAATTCGTTAGCAATTCCGAATTCTGTCAAATAGAATTTCTTATTAATTAATCCAATTTTTTTTTTTTTTGTTGGCTAGAAATAAAAAAGGATAGTATATCTCTTCACTTACAAAAGTGAAAATTTTGTATCTCAAAGTAAATTCCATGGCTTCCTTTCTAGATATAATTGATAGGCAATCGAATTCCAGGTATCAGAATAGAATATAGAATGGAAAACAAGGAATGTGTCTATATCCTTGTTTTCCTCTATATCCTAGTTTTCCTATATTAGATCAGATATGCTATAGAATATATATATATGACAAACGTACCTTTATTTCATTTTCAATTGTGGATATATACGTATCCTTAACATACTGAACCGACTGGAATTATTTGTATTAAACCAAAAGCGGTTCATACAAGCTAAATCTTCGAATCGAAAATTGGGCCAAAGAAAAAGTTTGAATTGAAGTAGTTTCTTTTTCTCTCTATCAAAATATTTACTTTTTTCTATAATGTTAAAGCGGCTACAGTTTTTTATATTATTACTTTTGAAAAGTTCTGTATTCATATGAATATCATTTTCTTTTTTTGAATTCAAAGAGATTAGAATTCTCAACTCTCTACGACTTCGAGTGGATAAAATATTTTCAGGAACAAGGAAATCTTTTTTCTTTCGAAATCCAATTAGACTTTTAAGTCTTTCAATAGATTTGAGAAAATTTTCTTTATTAATATAGCTTTTTTCTCCGCATCCTTGATTAATTTGTTGTTTGCTCTTATGAACCAATAAACTTGCTATGGTTTGATACATAATCAATTTTCCAGTCATATGTGTTGACGACATGCGCGGAATCTCGACAATCCATTTTCCTCTTTTGGTCAATCTGAAACTTGACAGCGCACCCATCGTTTTGCCCGGAAAAATATCCAGATTCAATTCTGTTCGTCGAATAAGGGATCTAACCCATTTTGTTTTGTTTATTGTTTCCTTTTGAAACATGGTATTATTTTTGACCAGGTAAGTATATGTTTGCATATTCCACGAAATTTGTTGTTGCTGCTCTTCCTCCTCAATCTCCAGCGGTCTTAATTGCCCGTTCTTTCGGTGGCGACCTGGTCTCACATTCACATAAGATTTCTTTTTCTTTGCGAGAAGTGATTTAAGATTCGCTAGTTCCTTAGATCGATTTTGATTAGAATTTAAAAGAAGTAATTGGATTGGTATTACCCACGGTCTTCTCTTATATACGTTGTAAAGTTTCTCGAATTTGGGAAAAAGGAACCCCAATTCATAATTTGATACGAGACAGTTTACAATTTCGTCATTCATTCCCATCCAATCTAATTCAGGTGGGTGTCTTACTACTACTTCGTGACCTCTTTTGACAAGCGTAGGAAAAAGAAGATGTTTGTCACTTTCTTTCTCAATTATTTGATATTTATTACTCTTACTCTCAGTTTCAGTATTTTTTTTGTTTTTGCTAATATTAATCCAGAATTCCATTTCTTCCTTGTTTCTAAGACTCAAATTGAAAATTCTCCAATCTAAATATTTTCTCTTCGGGCTTTTCTCCATATCGAAAAGAGCCTCTGATTCGCTATAATCGGAAAAATTCCGTTTTTCTAGAAAATAGAGAAGATTCCCTGAATCTAGAAAATCTGGAACGTTCTCTGATTCTCTAGAATCGCGAATCTCCATTGATTCTAGATAATCTACTAAGTCCTCTGGTTCTGTATAATCGTGAATCTTCTCTAATTCTGGATCATTAGTGAAATTAGAGTTAGGTATACCTATCGAAGGTGTACCTCTTAAGATATGAATGAATTCCCTTTTCATTTTATCGGTTTTGTAATTAAAACCAATTTTTTTCTTATCGTCGTGATAATTAATGCATTTATGTGAGAAAAGATTATATCTGGTGTGTTTTTTATAATTATCTTTTACTCTCAGTAATAAATCGAATTCAGAGAAATTCGATTTGTTTAAATCTTTATTTTGAACTGTGCGCTGTTGATTGACTCGATTTCGCCATTTTTGTGGCATTAATTCAGACCATTTAATTTGAAAGAAATTGGATTTATATGGATAATGGCTCCTTAACCAGGTTTTCCATTGATTCGTTACAGAATCTCTAAAGTTTATATCTTTTAATTTAGACGGAAATAACCCTTCCAAAAAATCTTTTTTTTCATTTTTGTAGAAGTTACTAATTTGTATTTTTTGTAATTTGAAAAATACATATTCTTGTGAGAAGGAACTTACATCATAAAAAATCTCTAAATTGCTATTATTACTTTTAATCTTTTCTAGCAAATCCATAAAACGAATTGCATTTTGATTTGTTTTATCCATTTTTTTCTCATTTTTTTTCTTATTGTAGATGTATTTTTTAATAAAGATGTATTTATTAATAATTTTTGGAATAATTTTGCTTGTTGAAATAATTTTTCTTGTTAATTCAAGAAAAACCTGTATACGGATCCTCACAATCTTAGTGAGAGCTAAAAGTCTATCGATATATATCCTTTCAATCCAAATTTTGATAAAAGAATATGATTTGTGTATTAGTCGAACATTTTTTTTTCTTAATATAAGTAAAATTGATTTTAATTTTTGAATATTAGAATCTAGTTTGTTAGGGCTAATATTTCTCTCTGAATTTCGAAATCTTTTTTGATTTGCTTCTTCTGTTTTAAATTTTTCTATTTCATTTCTGATTGTCTTTGTTTTGTTACTCCAAATTTGCAGGCTTCTTTCGTTTCTTGTTAGTGAATAATTTAGTAAATCCATAGGTTGAATTGGAGTGGATATTTTGTCAATCGCCAAATTCTTGATTATCCAATCTTTTTCGGTTTGAGTTTCATTCAATCTAGATTCTTCTAGAAATCCAATTTTACTCTTTGAATTTTTTCTTGGTTTGAAAAATTTCCTTTTTATTTTGTTTAAATAGAAAATGCTTTTGATGAACCCGTTCATTCTTCTTTTTCCTGAAAAATATAGAAATACCTTTCTTCTCTCTTTGAAAATTGTTATAGCTAGAGAATAAGTCTTTTTCCATTTTCGAAGTTTTTTTTTTAGTTGTTTCCAAATTTTTTTTCTAAACCCCTCTTCTAAAAGGGGAACCATTGATCGTGGAGGACCAAAAGGGATTTCACTTTCCAATCCCAGAGTTGTTAAATAACAAGAATCAAAAAAATCTCGGTTTTCCCTTTTCTTTTGCTTTTTCCTTTTCTTTTGCTTTTTCCTTTTCTTTTGCTTTTTGAAAAAATCTTTCAATTTCTTCCATTTTTGGAGCCATTTTGATTTCGATTTCAATCTATGCCGTTTAGGTTTCAATCTATGCCATTTAGGTT